TGTTTTTAGTCCAGCAAAGTAAATGTAAATAGTAAAGAAAAAAACAAGAAAAAAAGAATTATAAAATAATAAGAAGAACTCACATTTGGATTCTATTTTGACTCTATATCATAGGAATGGAAATAGTTCTTCTTATTATTGTTGTTGCTTTAATAACAAGCATTTTTGTTTTCAAATCAGATAAATTTTTTTCTATCTATGATTCATTGGAACAAAAAAGGGCCTGGATAGGTCAGTACCTATCCGGGCCGTGGGAATAAAATAAAAAGGCCCTTTTGAACAAACTCAAAGAAAGATTCTTTTTTTTTTCTATATTTCTATTGGAAATATATTTTTCGAGCCCTTACTTTATGGAATTGGAATTGCTGATAAAAGTTGTATATATCTATATAATAAAAAGAGATAAAAAAATAATAAAGAAAGATAAAGAAAGACTTTTTCAATCTTTACTTTATGTATGGGAGAGATGGCTGAGTGGACTAAAGCGGCGGATTGCTAATCCGTTGTACGAGTTATTCGTACCGAGGGTTCGAATCCCTCTCTTTCCGTTTCCATTGATGAATTGATATTTTATTTATCTTTCGAATTTCTCGAACCCTTTTTCTTTTTTCATAGTTAAAGGTGTGGAATAGATAAAATCCGAAGAAAATTTGAAAATCAAGTAAGGAAAATGCCTTTATTTTTTATTCTTCATTCTTCACGCCCAGGATTACGTCCCGGATCATTAGATAGGAATCCGAAGATGAAGAGAGAAACAAAGAATATCACTACTGTGTAAACGAAGAGTTTGAGAGTAAGCATTACACAATCTCCAAGATCATTTTTTGGGAAAAAGAGAATAGATTTTCCATTTTTATACCACATATCCTATTTTGACTCCTATTTTGACACCAAGACATGAGAAGTAGTTTCTAGAAATGGAAAAGCATTTTCAAAAAATCATTTGTAATTAAGAGTCTTTCATTGCCAAAATTTTCTTTCATACCCACAATTAGATATTGTGGGGGACCCTAATTAATAGTGCCTTTCACTGGAAAAAGGAAAGGGTTAGAATGAGGTGATACAGATTTATTGCGACTATCCGATACTTTGACTTTCAATGTTTTAATTGAGGGTTCATAATCTAAGATTTTTCTAATCTTATCAATTGTTAGAATTTTTTTTCTCGAAGAAATCATGAATTTTTCTAGGGCAGTATTAAATATTTCATCGAAAACTTACAGCGGCTTGCCAAACAAAGGCTAAGAGAAAAAAGAACAGAGGTATGACTGGCATAACATCTACGATTGGATTCAAAAAAGCATAGGCTTCGGGCAATTTGGCGAAGAAAAAATTACTCGAATAAAGGGCAGAATTAAGACAGATACAGATCAAACTAAAGATATTAAGCATAACAAACATTTTGTTCTTGGAGATAATTGAATTTTGATTGAGTTATTGATATGGTATTGATATAAGGGAAAAAAGAATAAAGTAGGGTAGACCAAAAAATCCTTCTTTTTCTTTTAACTCACCCAATCAAGAATACTTCAAGTCTCAAAAGAGAATAGAAGAAATCATACTTTCATAAATATCTTAATTGAATTATATGTAATGATCAATAAATTCAGTTTAATTCTATGTCTATACGTGTCAAAATCCTAGCAACAATCTAATCTATTCCATAAATATTTGGACTGGAATTGACGAACGACTAATAACAATATTAGTGTTTATTAGTGTCGACTAGAAATCTAAATGGGGCGTGGCCAAGTGGTAAGGCAACGGGTTTTGGTCCCGCTATTCGGAGGTTCGAATCCTTCCGTCCCAGAGCATACCAATTATATCAGAATAAAGATTGCTTTAAAAGTCGGAGGGGCCTTTGATTCTATGCCCATCCCCTTCATATTGAAGGTTAGTTACTTAGAAAAACCTTACGTCTCATATCCATTTGCATTCTCAATGATGCATTCTAGATCGAAATCCGAAAGAAAAGCCTCTATATTCCCTATCTATTATTCCCTATCCCTTAAATGAGGTAGCCTAATTATTAATTATTAATTCTCTGTGGATTGTTTTATTAAAAAATAAACAAGAGGGTTTTCTTGGTACTAATGGAATTCAATTAATGGGATTAAGTCTCTTAAGGCTAGGTTAGGGGAAACTCAAATAAAAATAGGAACAAAGACTCGTTTGGCTTTGTACCTAGACAAGATAGTCTAGCATCCCGTAAAAGAGGATCTTTTTTTTTATTTATGATTCATCATCCCATATTATTTGTGAAATAGATCAGTAAATAGATCAGTAGTGGAAGGTATCAATTTCAATATCGGTGTCTGTACAAATCTCATTAACAAACAATCAAGTTACATATGTAACAAATCCATTTTCTTTGAACCTCAGTTTTAGGTATTTCGTCTTTGGCTCTAATGAATTATTGTAAATCTATTATTGTAAATCTATGTAACAATTCAGACGGGGCAATTCATACATTCTATTTACTTTTTACTTTATGGGAAGATTCTTATGGAAAAATTACAGAAAGATTACTGAACCTCAAGTCAAACAAAATATAACAAAATACCTAAAAAATGAGGAAGGAAATTTTGAGATGTATGTATTTGTTATCGTTCTATTTCAGCGACAATGAGGTTTCGATTTTCGTGAAAAAGATTTATGATCTTTAAAATTTTTTAAATTAAAATATTTCACATAGAATATCCATAATTACTTCCAGTAACAATTGTTCAGTCTAAGATACAGAAATCTCCTATTCTTTCGGTTCTTATTTTATCAATCATATGAAAGAATAACGATCTAAATCTTCTTCACGAAAAAAAACGAAGAGAAATTGGATTTGTTTTTGATCTATCTATTTGCTTTAAATCATTGTTGGTTCAGTTCAAAACGAAACATGGATTTATCTCTCTTATTTATAAGGATCAAATGCGGTTTTTTTTATTGTTTGTAAAACTTTATTCAACTCAAATAATGATGTAATGATGTCGAAGTAGTCAATTTTTTCAATTAAATATTTGTAATGATTTATTATTAGATTAGTCTTTCGTACTTGAAGAAGTATTAGATTGATGAATCTATCCTATTGTGTCACTTGAAGATGCAGATTCAAAAATAACTCATTTATTTTATATTTGTATCCTTTTATTTTTATATAAATTTGATTTTTATAAAAATTTTTATAAATATATAAATATAAATGTCTATTATATTATGTATTATAAAATATATAATAATATTATATTTTATCATATCTATAATTATTTTAGAATATTTATAATAATATATATATAATTATAGATATTCTATTATTATTATACTATTTATATATTATAGATATATTATAGATAAATTATAGATATTAGAATATCTAATTTTATATTTATATGTAATTTTATAGGTATAAAAGATATAAAAATATAAATCATTTTATAGATATATAATCTATCTAGATTATAGATATAAGAAAATCTAATAAAAAATGTTGCATTCATACAATAAAATACGGGATTAAGTTGAATTCTTGATGAGACATCTTCAGAAAAATATCTACACATCCATAAAAAAAAAGAAACAAGTATAGATTACTATGTACCGACTAAAACAATGACTATTCATGGTTCCATAATTGAATCAATTACATACCGGCTCCAAACTAGAGGAATGTTATGGTAAAACTTCGTTTGAAACGATGTGGTAGAAAGCAACGTGCGACTTGAAGGACATGATCAGTTGTGGATTTTTACACCCACCATTTTTTTATATTCAAATTTTATTATATAGTTATATAGGAATGAAGGTGCTCTTGGCTCGACATCGTTTGTTCTGCTCCACTAGAAGAACCCCTCTTTTCTTTTTTTGTTGGGTTGTAATGTAAATAGTACATGATGGAGCTCGAGTAGAAAGTATTGATTCATTTCTCGGGGGCAAGGATCTAGGGTTAGTGCCAATCAAGAAGTTGGAAATACTTTGTAAGTATATCTTCGATATAGACGAAAGGATACAATTCAAGCAAGTTTAAAATCCAAAAAGAAAATTTGTTTGAATTTGTAGAACACTTTCAATCAAAAGTGTATCGTGCGGGAATCAACCGTTCGTATGATTCTTTGATAAAAATAAATCACAAAAAAAAGGTATGTTGCTGCCATTTTGAAAGGATTAAGGATCATCGAAGTAATGTCTAAACCCAATGATTTAAAACAGAAATAAAGGATCCCGGAACAAGGAAACGCCGTTTTCAATTGTCTCAAAAACTAGGATTAGGATCAGAATGACGAATACAATAGATTTTAAACGAGACAAACAAAAAGGGGGTTAGAGACCGCTCAATAAATGAAATGCCTAAGGGTTGTCCTTTGAGCTATTTGAGAGTTATCCAACTTGAGTTATGAGTACGAATGATTTTATATTTTTGGGGAAAGAAGAACAAAAAAAAGGACTTAAATTAAATCATAGTCTAATGAATTTGATGATTTTATAGATCTATTTGCCATTGGAATTCTATACATCGACATAACTTTGAATCATTTTTTCTCGAGCCGTACGAGGAGAAAACTTCTTATACGTTTCTAGGGGGGGGGGGTATTGTTCACCTACATCTATCCCAATGAGCCGTCTATCGAATCGTTGCAATTGATGCTCGATCCCGAAGAGAAGGAAGAGATCTTCGGAAAGTGGGTTTTTATGATCCGATAAAGAATCAAACTTATTCAAATGTTCCTGCTATTCTATATTTCCTTGAAAAAGGAGCTCAACCTACAGGAACTGTTCATGATATTTCAAAGAAAGCGGAGGTTTTTACGGAACTTCGTCTTAATCAAACGAAATTCAAATTCAATCAATGAAATACAAAAAACGAGGGGGGGATGACTCGTATATAGCTTTGTATAACTTTCTCTACTACTGCCCCTTAATCTATCTTATTGATATAAGATGGATAGAAAAAAGATCAAGTGAATAGATGAAGGAATTATATCTAGAAATATAAAATTCTGACATTACCT